TTAATTTTGTTTGAAATTTTAGTATTGAGGTTTTTTTTAAAATTTTTCTTCCTAAGTTTTGGGCTATTTGTGATAAAAAAAATGTGAAGTTAAATTTTTACATGTTATATATAACATGGAGTGGCATAAGTCAACGCTACCAAAATTTATTGACTTTGATGCGCTCAGTCGAGCCTTTCTTGGTTTCGGGGTTTAACAAGAATAAACAGGATTTGCTGAGCGTAGGGGGTAGGGGGGTTTAACGCGCGTAAGCCAAGGGGGGGTATATAGTATAAGGCTGTGTTGAGTAAGAATATATTATGCACTTGAGATAAACATATGTAATTCTTAAGTTATGTCTTCAAATCATTAATATATATCATCACAATCAAGAAAAATGTACAACCTTGATCTTATACTCCAGGATGCGCTCTGAAATGCAGATGAAAGGAAGACAAAAAAAAGAACCTATGCCTATAAAAGAACGCTCGGCTTGTGGGGTAACGAGACATATGTACTACACCATTAATCAGATGCCAGTATAAATAAATTAAAGTGGATTCTACATTCCATGACCATGAAATAGGAATCAGATGCCAGGAATAATTCACAATATACCACCCTCCACTATTGTCCCTGATTCTATCATTAATAATATGCAATTATATAAACTGGTTGGTGGTTTCTTACTACATTAATTATTACACAGTAAATGTGTGTTGTTATATTCAGAGGAATTTGGGGAGAGCGACTGTTAGTTAGAGCAAGGACTGACTCAATTTAAAAGGTTTTAAATTGGAGTGGAAATAAAATGCTTTATGTATACCTTAAATATTAGTACTTGCTTTGTGGTCTAAATATTTAATTGGTGATTATACATTAATGTACTAATACATTAATGTAATATTATGCATAATATGCACTATACCATACATGTTACAGAAAATAGTTTAATTTAGAATTCTGGCTTTGGGAGCCAGGGGTGGGAGTTAAAATCTCTTTTTTCTGGCGCTAGGGAGGAATTTAACCTCCGATCTTCGGATTACAAGACCGATGCTTTAATCTAAGCTACTAGGGCAAGCTCATTCTAGGGCTTTATTCTCTAATCATCCTGCTAGTGGTATAAGTATTAGGAATAGTGCAAAGTATAGGACGGATGCGATTTGTCCAATAATAATATATGGGTGCTCTACTGGTATTCCTCCAATTCATGTTAGGATAATTATGTCTGCAATGAGCGTTCAGAAGAGAAATTGGGTGATGGGTCGGAATATCAGTCCTCGTTGTTTTGATGTATGAAGAATTGGTACCACTATTAGTACAAGAATAGAGAATAGAAGGGCTAGGACTCCCCCAAGTTTGTTTGGAATTGATCGTAAAATGGCGTAGGCAAATAAGAAGTATCATTCGGGTTTGATATGGGGTGGTGTGACTAGTGGGTTTGCTGGTGTAAAGTTTTCTGGGTCTCCCAGCAGGTTTGGGGAAAATAGTGCCAGGGAGGCGAGTGCGAGTAATATTACTACGAATCCGAGTAGGTCTTTATATGAGAAGTAAGGGTGGAAGGTGATTTTGTCTGCATCCGAGTTTAGGCCGGCTGGATTGTTTGACCCTGTTTCGTGCAGAAATAATAGGTGGAGGATGGTGGCTGCAGCAACAATAAATGGTAATAGGAAGTGGAAGGCAAAGAATCGTGTTAATGTTGCATTGTCTACTGAGAACCCTCCTCAGATTCATTGTACTAAGGTGTTGCCTACATATGGGACTGCGGATAGTAGGTTAGTAATGACTGTGGCACCTCAAAATGATATTTGCCCTCACGGCAGGACATAACCTACAAATGCTGCCATTATTACAAGTAGTAGGAGTACTACTCCGATGTTTCAGGTTTCTTTGTATAAGTAGGATCCATAGTATAGTCCTCGGGCTACATGTATATAAATGCAGATAAAAAAGAATGATGCTCCATTAGCGTGTATATTCCGGATTAATCATCCATAATTAACGTCGCGGCAGATGTGTGCCACAGAGGAGAAGGCAGTTGAAATGTCAGATGTATAGTGTATAGCTAGGAATAGTCCGGTGAGGATTTGTGTAATTAAGCATAATCCTAGTAGTGATCCAAAGTTTCATCATACAGAGATGTTAGAGGGGGCTGGGAGATCAACTAATGCATCGTTGGCGATTTTGATTAGGGGGTGTGTTTTTCGTAGGCTTGCCATTAGGGTTCTTATAGTTGAATAACAACGGTGGTTCTTCAAGTCACTGGTCTTGGTTAAAATCCAAGTAAGAATTATGACTTATCTTGTATCATTTCTGTTGATAGCTTTAATTGTTGGTTTGGTTGCTGTGGCTTCTAATCCTGCGCCTTATTTTGCTGCTTTTGGGTTGGTGGTGGCGGCTGGGGTGGGGTGTGGAGTGCTTATTGGTCATGGAGGGTCTTTTTTGTCCTTGGTTCTTTTTTTAATTTATTTGGGTGGAATGCTTGTAGTATTTGCTTATTCGGCAGCTTTGGCTGCTGAGCCATTTCCGGAGGCTTGGGGGGATCGTTCTGTTATTGGGTATGTTTTGTTCTATTTTTTAGGTGTTGGGTCAGTAGTCGGGCTGCTTTGGGAAAATTGGTATGAGGGGTCTTGAATTGTAATTGACAGTTTGAAAGAGTTTTCTATGTTGCGGGGGGATACTAGTGGGGTTGCTGTAATGTACTCATCTGGTGGAGGTATATTAATTATTTGTGCGTGAGTGTTATTATTAACTCTATTTGTAGTATTGGAGTTGACTCGTGGGCTAGGTCGTGGCACGCTTCGTGCGGTTTAGATTATTGCTAGTAGGATAGCGAGTGTTGTTGAGAATAAAAAGATTGTTAAGTAAGTTTTGATTATACCTCGTTGAATGTCGCTGGTGATTTTAGCCATTTTAATCTGGGCTGATGATGTTCCTTTTGGCCCTAGTGCCTCAAATCAGGTTTGGTCTACTAGTTGTGTTGCAATTGATTGTCCCAGGGTTAGGTTTAGTTTTGGAACTATTCGATGAATAGTTGTGGGGAAGTAACCTAGTAAATTGGAGAAGTGGTGGGGTGGAGTTATGGGATTAGGTTTAAATTGTTTGCTAGTTAGTGCTGTTAATTCCATAGCGGTAAGTAGGCCAATAATAGTTACTGCAAGGGCAGCTATTTTAAGGGCTATTGGTATGGTTATAATTGGTGTTTTTATGGGTAAAAAATTTGATGTAATGATAAGACCTGCAATAATACTTCCTCAGGCGAGTCGTTTAATTGGATTAATTACTGATGGGTTATTTTCGTTAATTGGGGAGAGAGGGAGAAATCGAGGGGTACCCATGGTGACGAAAAATACTACTCGGAAGCTGTAGATTGCGGTGAATGATGTGGCGATAAGGGTTAGAGTAAGGGCCCAGGCGTTTAGGTAAGAGGTGTTTAGGGCTTCAATAATGGCATCTTTGGAGAAGAATCCTGCTAGGAAGGGGGTTCCTGCTAGGGCTAGGCTGCCAATGGTTAAGCATGTTGAGGTAAATGGTAGTAGGTTTTGTAGGCCTCCCATTTTTCGGATATCTTGTTCATCGTTGAGGCTGTGAATAATTGATCCTGAGCATAAGAATAATATTGCCTTAAAGAAAGCGTGGGTGCAGATGTGTAAAAATGCCAGTTGGGGTTGGTTGAGTCCAATTGTGACCATTATAAGTCCTAGTTGGCTGGATGTTGAAAATGCTACGATTTTTTTGATATCATTTTGTGTTAGGGCACAGGCGGCTGTAAATAATGTAGTTAGGGCTCCTAGGCATAGACAGGCTGTTAATGCCAGGTTATTATTTTCTATGATAGGGTGAAGTCGAATAAGCAAGAAGATTCCAGCAACAACTATGGTGCTGGAATGGAGTAGGGCAGAGACTGGTGTGGGACCCTCCATAGCGGAGGGTAGTCATGGGTGTAGGCCAAATTGGGCTGATTTGCCGGTTGCTGCCAGAATCAACCCTATTAGAGGGAGTGTTATATCAGAAGTTTTTGATAGGAAAAAGATTTGCTGAATCTCTCACGAGTTTAGGTTTATTGCGATTCAGGCTATACTTATAATTAGCCCAATGTCTCCTACTCGGTTATAAAGAACGGCTTGGAGGGCTGCTGTATTGGCGTCGGCTCGTCCGTATCATCAGCCGATTAAAAGGAAAGATATAATCCCCACTCCCTCTCATCCAATAAAAAGTTGAAATAGGTTATTGGCAGTTACGAGAATAATTATGGCCACTAAGAACAGAAGCAGGTATTTAAAGAATCGATTTATGTTTGGGTCGGAGTGTATGTATCAAGATGCAAATTCTAGAATTGATCAGGTTACATAGAGGGCAATAGGTGTAAAAATGAGGGAGTAATGGTCAAATTTGAAACTAATGTTAATGTCGAACGGGGCTGTGTTTATTCAATGTCAGTTGGTGACAATGACTTCGGCTCCTTGGTCTAAAAATAGTATTAAGGGCAGGAGGCTAATAAAGAATGCAGTGTTTACTGCAGTTTTTACATGCGTTGTTGCCCATTTTGAGTTTTTTGGGGCTGAAGTAAGTGTGGTTATAAGGGGGTAGATGAGAATTGTAATAACTAGAAGTAATGAGGATGATAAGATTATGGTTGTTGGGTGCATAGCTTTTACTTGGATTTGCACCAAGAGTTTTTGGTTCCTAAGACCAACGGATGAGCTATTATCCTTTAAAAGCGTAAGGAAGCCATGGAATTTAGCCATGGGTGTAAGAATTAGCAGTGCTTACTGCCTCAATGGCCTTCCTCGGTGAGTAAGAGGATTTTAACCTCTATTTTTAGAATCACAATCTAATGTTTTGAATTAAACCATACTTACTAGTAGCATCAGCCTCATATGAGCTCTGGTTTAGTTATTAATAGAATAACAGGGATGAGATGGAGTGTAATCAGTAAGTGTTCTCGGGTGTGGAATGGTAAGAGTCCCTTAATATGGTTTGGTGCTGGGCCTCGCTGGGATATTAGGAATAAATATAAGGAGTAGCCTGCTGTAATTAGGGTTCCAATTCCTGTAAGGACAATAGTCCATGGTGATCAGTTAAATAGTGTAGTAATAATTATAAGTTCCCCTATGAGGTTTGGGAGGGGGGGTAGTGCTAAATTGGCTAAATTAGCTATGAATCATCAGGCTGCTGTTAATGGGAAAATTATTTGAAGTCCTCGGGCTAAAATTATGGTTCGGCTGTGGGTTCGTTCGTAGGCAGTGTTGGCTAGGCAGAATAGTGCGGAGGAGACTAACCCGTGGGCAATTATTAGAATAATTGCGCCTGTAAACCCCCATGGGGTTTGAATTAGAATACCTCCTGCTACTAAGCCCATATGGCTTACGGATGAGTAGGCAATTAGGGATTTTAGGTCTGTTTGTCGCAAGCAGATTGATCCGGTCATAATAATGCCTCAGAGTGCTAGAATAATGAACGGGTAGGCTAGTTCTTTTGAGAGTGGGTCAAGCATGACTATTATTCGTATTATTCCGTATCCCCCTAATTTTAGGAGCACTGCGGCCAGGACTATAGACCCTGCTACAGGGGCTTCAACGTGGGCTTTGGGTAGTCATAAGTGAACTCCATAAAGTGGTATTTTGACTAGAAATGCGATTAGGCATCCGGCTCATCAGATATTATGACCTCAGGAGTTGAGTGTGAGCGGTTGGGAGTATTGTAAAATTAGTATGGAGAGGGTTCCTGTGGTTTGTTGGAGAAGAAGGAGAGCAATTAGTAGTGGTAAGGATCCTGCTAAGGTGTAGAATAGGAAATAGGTTCCGGCATTTAGACGTTCGGTTTGGTTTCCTCATCGGGTAATAATAATTAGGGTGGGAATAAGTGTGGCCTCAAACATAATGTAGAATATAATGATTTCTGTGGCTCCGAATGCTATAATTAGGAAGGCTTGTAGGGAGGCTAGGAGGGTAATGTAAAGGCGTTGCCGGCTGACTGGTTCTGGGTAAATATGGTTCTGGCTGGCTAAAATTATTAAGGGAAGGAGCCAGCATGTTAATACTAATAGGGGGGTGGAGAGGGGGTCTGTGGCTAAATATATGTTAGAGGTGGATCATCCGGTCTCTGATGTTCATTTTAGTCAGGTAAGGCTAATAAGGGCAATTAATAAGCTTTGTGCAGTTGTTGTTGACCATAATCATTTAGGTGGTGATAATCAGATTGTGGGAAATAGTATTACTGTAGGTATTAGTACTTTTAGCATTGTAGAAGGTTGAGGTTTTGTAGCCGGTCGGTTCCGTGGGTTCGGGTGGTGGCAACCAATAAGGCTAGGCCTGCACTAGCCTCACAGGCGGAGAAGGTTAATAAGAGCATTGGTGCTGCAGAAAATATGGTTGACTCGAATTGTATGGCTCAGAGGGCTAGTGCAATAAATAGTGATAACATTATTCCTTCTAGACAGAGTAGTGCGGAGAGTAGGTGGGTGCGGTGAAATGCTAGGCCTATTAGACCCAGTATGAAAGCTGAGCTAAAGCTGAAGTGTACGGGTGTCATAAGGGGGCCGTGGAGTTAAACCACGATTTTCTGAGCCGAAATCAGAGGTCTTACATTGGACTAACCCTCTATTCTGCCCATTCCAAGCCTCCTTGGGTTCATTCATAGGCTAGTCCTAGTGTGAGTAAAATTAGAACAGCTGTGGCCCAGAAGAAGGTTCCGGCAGGGTTGTGTAGTTGATCCCCCCATGGTAGTGGGAGCAGAAGGGCGATTTCTAGGTCAAATAGCAGGAATAAAATAGCCACTAAGAAGAATCGTAGGGAGAATGGAAGGCGGGCGGATCCTAATGGGTCGAAGCCACACTCGTAGGGTGAGAGTTTTTCTGTGTCTGGGTTTATTTGTGGGAGTCAAAAGGACACGACTGCTAATACTAGGGAGAGGGTTGTTGTAATAGCTAAAATTGTAACAATTAAGTTCATTATCTTTCCTTGGGGTTTAACCAAGACTGGATGATTGGAAGTCATTCGTACTAACTTTAAATACTAGAAAGATATGAGCCTCATCAGTAAATTGATACGTAAAGGAATAGTCACACTACGTCTACAAAGTGTCAGTATCATGCGGCGGCCTCAAAGCCGAAGTGATGTTCAGATGTGAAGTGATATTGGATTTGGCGAAGTAAGCAGATAGCTAGGAATGAGGATCCAATAATAACGTGTAGTCCGTGGAATCCTGTGGCCACAAAGAATGTTGAGCCGTAAACTCCATCTGCGATTGTGAATGGTGCTTCGTAATATTCTATGGCTTGTAAGGCGGTGAAGTAAAACCCTAGTAAAATTGTTAGTGCGAGGGATTGGATAGCTTGTTTGCGTTCTCCTTCTATTAGGCTATGGTGAGCCCATGTGACTGTGACCCCAGATGCCAGGAGAACAGCTGTATTAAGCAGTGGGACTTCAAAAGGGTCTAAGGTGATGATTCCTGTGGGAGGTCAGCATCCTCCTAGTTCGGGCGTGGGCGCTAGGCTGGAGTGATAAAAAGCTCAGAAAAACCCTAGAAAAAAGAATACTTCAGATGTAATAAATAAAATTATTCCATATCGTAGGCCTTTTTGTACTGGAGGTGTATGGTGGCCTTGAAATGTCCCTTCTCGAACAATATCTCGTCATCATTGGTATATGGTGAGAAGCAGGAGTACTATTCCAAGGGTTATAAGCGTGGTGGAGTGGAAGTGGAATCAGATTGCTAGGCCGGACGTTATTAATAAAGCTCCGATTGCGCCGGTTAGTGGTCATGGGCTTGGATCAACCATATGATATGCATGTGCTTGGTGGGCCATTAAACGTTCTCTTGCAGATAGAGGCTAAGGAGAAGTACAAATACATAGGCTTGAATTATTGCTACTGCAACTTCTAGGAGTGTGAGAAGGAATAGGACAGCAGCTGTTAAGATCGCGACTGTTGGTATTATAGGGAGTAAAACAAAGACAGCGGTAGCGATTAGTTGAATTAATAAGTGTCCCGCGGTGAGGTTGGCTGTTAATCGAACGCCTAGGGCCAATGGTCGAATAAATAGACTGATTGTTTCGATAATAATTAGTACGGGGATTAGGGGAATGGGCGTGCCCTCTGGTAATAAGTGTCCTAGGGCAACTGTTGGTTGGTTTCGCATCCCAATAATTACTGTGGCAAGCCACAGTGGGACGGCGAAGCCTATATTTAGTGATAGCTGTGTCGTTGGGGTAAATGTATATGGTAGGAGTCCTAGCATATTAATAGTAATTAAGAACATTATTAATGAGGCTAGTAAAAGTGCTCACTTGTGACCTCCTACATTTAATGGTAATATAAGTTGGTTGGTGAAACGGCTAATAAAACATCCTTGAATCGTGATTAGGCGATTATTAATTCATCGTGATGTTGGGGAAGGATATAATACTCATGGCAGGGCAATAGCAATGGCAATTAGGGGAATACCAAGATAGGATGGGCTTGCAAATTGGTCAAAGAAGCTTATTGCCATGGTCAGTCTCAGGATTCAGTTTTGTGTTTTTCAGCATCCAGATGGGCTGGTTCATTAGGTAGCGTATGGCTTATTACTTTGGTTGGAATAATGGTTAAAAATATTAACCATGAAAATACTAAGATTGCGAATCAAGGGGCGGGGTTTAATTGGGGCATTCCACTAGGGGTGGTTGGGAGGCACCATTCTTTGGCTTAAAAGGCCAACGCTGAGGTCCAGATTTAGCTTCCTAGTGAGGCGTCTTCTAGTATTAATGAGGATCAGTTTTCAAAGTGTTCAAGAGGGATTGCTTCTACTACAATAGGCATGAAGCTGTGGTTTGCTCCGCAAATTTCAGAGCATTGTCCATAAAATACTCCTGGTCGGGAGGTGATAAAGGCTGTTTGATTAAGGCGTCCTGGGACTGCGTCTATTTTTACCCCAAGGGATGGGACAGCTCAGGAGTGGAGTACGTCTTCGGCGGAGACAAGGATGCGGATTGGGGATTCTATGGGGACAACTATTCGGTGGTCTGTTTCAAGAAGTCGGAACTGTCCTGGGGTAAGGTCCTGGGTTGGGATTATGTATGAATCGAAACCTAGATTTTCGTAGTCGGTGTATTCGTAGCTTCAATATCACTGGTGTCCTATGGCTTTAATTGTTAGGTGGGGATCATTAATTTCATCTATAAGATAAAGAATTCGCAGGGAGGGGAGGGCAATTAAAACAAGAATTACGGCCGGTAATACGGTTCATACAATTTCGATTTCTTGGGAATCTAAGATATATTTATTTGTAAGCTTTGTTGATACTATCGCAATAATAATATAGAGTACTAAGGTGCTGATTAAAAATACGATTATTAAAGCGTGGTCGTGGAAGTGAAGAAGCTCTTCTATAACGGGTGATGCCGCGTCTTGGAATCCTAATTGTGTGGGATGTGCCATTAAGCCAGAGGCTTAAGACATGCAGGAGTTTAACCTACGATTTCACCTCGACAAGGTGATGTAATTTACGAGTTTACTAATGTCTTTAGAAGGAAGTGACAGAGTGGTTATGTGGCTGGCTTGAAACCAGCATATGGGGGTTCAATTCCTCCCTTTCTCGTTAATTTGATTGAACTTGTACAAATGCGGGCTCTTCAAATGTGTGATATGGAGGAGGGCATCCGTGTAGTCATTCTACATTTGTTGCGGTTAGCTCTACAGATGAGACTTCCCGCTTAGCAGCGAAAGCCTCTCATAAAATGAAGAGGAACATAATTACTGCCACTAGTGAGATTAGGGATCCAATAGATGATACTGTGTTTCATAGGGTATAGGCGTCTGGGTAGTCTGAGTAACGTCGTGGCATTCCTGCTAAGCCAAGGAAGTGTTGTGGGAAGAATGTAAGGTTTACGCCAATAAACATTACCCCAAAGTGGATTTTTGTTCAGGTACTATGTAGAGTATATCCTGTAAACAGGGGGAATCAGTGTACAAAAGCAGCTATAATAGCAAATACGGCTCCTATTGATAATACATAATGAAAGTGCGCAACTACATAATATGTGTCATGTAGAACAATGTCTAATGATGAGTTGGCCAGCACAATTCCTGTTAGGCCTCCTACCGTAAACAGGAAGATGAAACCAAGAGCTCAGAGCATGGGTGTTTCTCACTTAATTGAGCCCCCGTGGAGTGTAGCTAGTCAGCTAAAGACTTTAACACCAGTTGGGATGGCAATAATTATTGTTGCGGATGTAAAGTATGCGCGAGTGTCTACATCTATTCCAACTGTGAACATGTGGTGGGCTCACACGATAAACCCTAATAGGCCAATTGCCATTATGGCTCAAACCATTCCTATATAACCAAAAGGCTCTTTTTTACCTGCATAGTAGGCTACAACGTGTGAAATAATACCAAATCCTGGTAAAATTAAAATATAGACCTCTGGATGTCCAAAGAATCAGAATAGGTGTTGGTAAAGAATAGGGTCTCCTCCTCCTGCCGGGTCAAAGAATGTGGTGTTTAAATTACGATCAGTTAGAAGTATTGTGATTCCGGCGGCTAGGACTGGTAGAGACAGAAGAAGGAGGACAGCAGTTACAAGCACAGATCATACAAATAAGGGGGTCTGATATTGAGAAATGGCTGGGGGTTTTATATTAATTGTTGTTGTGATAAAATTGATTGCCCCTAAAATAGATGATACACCCGCTAGGTGAAGGGAGAAAATGGTTAGGTCTACGGATGCACCTGCATGGGCTAAGTTGCCTGCTAGTGGGGGATAAACCGTTCACCCTGTCCCGGCCCCAGCTTCAACGCCAGATGAGGCCAATAGTAAAAGGAAAGATGGGGGCAGAAGTCAGAAGCTTATATTATTTATTCGAGGAAATGCTATGTCAGGGGCTCCAATCATTAGTGGGACGAGTCAGTTACCAAATCCTCCAATGAGAATTGGTATTACTATAAAGAAAATTATAACAAAGGCATGTGCGGTAACAATTACATTATAAATTTGGTCATCTCCGAGGAGAGATCCTGGCTGGCTTAGCTCAGCTCGAATTAGTAGGCTTAGGGCAGTACCAACTATCCCGGCTCAGGCACCAAATACTAAGTAGAGGGTGCCAATGTCTTTGTGGTTGGTAGAGAAGAATCAGCGCGTGATTGCCACAGGTAGGATGGCCGAAGTCAGGTGGTGGGTTGTAGCCCCAAAGATAGAGGTTTAAGTCCTCTTCCTATCAAGCCCTGCAGTGGAGAACATATTAGATTGCAAATCTAAAGACGCAGATTAACGTCTGCCGGGGCTTTCCCGCCTTACTCGGCTAACGGCGGGAAAGTAGATGAATGCTCGCTGGTTTGGGCGCTTAGCTGTTAACTAAGAGTTTGTAGGATCGAGGCCTTCTCATCTAGTAAGGCCTTAGCTTAATTAAAGTGTCTGGGTTGCATTCAGAAGATGTAAGATAGAGTCTTGCAGGTTTTATACAGGGACTAGGAGATTTTAACTCCTACTTAGAGCTTTGAAGGTTCTTGGTCTAATTTATCCTAAGTCCCTAGGTGGTTAATGCTAGGATTGCTGGGGTTACTGGTAGTAATCCTAGGGCAATTGTAGTGGATAAAGCTAGAATAACTGTTGACTGGGTTGTTTTAAGTCGTCAGGGTGTTGTGGCATTTGTTGTGTTGGGGGAGATGGTGAGGGTTATGGCATAGCATAATCGTAGATAAAAGTAAAGGCTTAGTAGGGCTGCTAGCGCTATAATTGTTGCTGTAAGTGGGAGTTCTTGTTTTGCTATTTCTTGCAGAATTAGTCATTTGGGTATAAATCCTGTTAGTGGTGGGAGGCCTCCTAGGGAGAGCAGGGCTAAAGCTGTAGTTGACGCCAGAATTGGGGCTTTTGACCATATTATTGTTATGGTGCTGATTTTTGTGGCTGATGCTATTTTTAGAGATAAGAATGCGGTAGATGTTATGAAAATGTATGTGCCAAGTGCGAGTAAAGTTAGTTGAGGGGCATATTGTAAAATAATAATCATTCAGCCTATATGTGCAATTGAGGAATAGGCTAGGATTTTTCGGACTTGGGTTTGGTTGAGTCCGCCCCACCCCCCAATCAGGGCGGATAGGAGTCCCAGTGATGTAAGTATTAGGGGGTCGATGGTCGGGGCCACTTGGACAATTAATGCGAATGGGGCTAGTTTTTGTCAGGTTGATAGGATTAATCCTGTTAATAGGTTAAGTCCCTGAAGCACTTCTGGCAGTCAGAAGTGTATAGGCGCTAGTCCAATTTTTAGTGCTAGTGCTGTAAATATTATTGTGGAGGTGATTGGGTGGGATAAATTATTAATACCTCATTCACCTGTAATTCATGCATTTGTTGTTGCAGCGAATAAAATTATGGCCGCTGCGGTTGCTTGAGTTAAAAAATATTTTGTGGTTGCTTCAACTGCTCGTGGGTGATGTTGTTGGGCTATAAGCGGGGTAATTGCTAGAGTGTTGATTTCTAAGCCCATTCAGGCTAGGAGCCAGTGGGAGCTAGCAAAGGTTAGGGTGGTTCCCAATCCTAGGCTAGATAAAAGAATAGCAAGTACATAAGGGTTCATTGATAGGGGAGGGATTTTAACCGTCATGTTCGGGGTATGGGCCCGAAAGCTTTATTAGCTGACCTTATCATAGAGAGTGGTGTAGAGGAAGCACCAGGAGTTTTGATCTCCTGAGTATGGGTTCAATTCCCTTCTTTCTAGGAACTGGGGGGATTTTAACCCCCATAAGCCACCCTATCAAAGTGGTCCTTAGGAGTTCGGGCACGGTTCCTTGTTAATTTATAGTTGAGGGGGTAGCCCAGCGAGTGCAATAGGTAGGGCAGTGTGTCATAAGACCAGGGCTAGGGTCAGGGGAAGGAAGTTTTTTCAGATTAGGTGTATTAGTTGATCATATCGGAAGCGGGGGTATGAGGCTCGGATTCATAGGAAAATTATTGAAAGAAGTGCGGCTTTAGTTATTAAGTTAATTGTTGTGAGCTCTGGAATTAGGGGTGTGTGTGAGGCGCCAAGGAATAGGATTGCGGATAGGGTATTTATTAATAGGATGTTGGCGTATTCGGCCAGGAAAAGCAGGGCGAAGGGGCCTCCAGCATATTCGACGTTAAACCCTGAGACTAGTTCGGACTCGCCTTCTATAAGGTCAAATGGTGCACGATTTGTCTCGGCCAGGGTGGAAATATATCATATTGCGGCTAATGGTCAGGCGGGAATTAGGAGTCAGACACTCTCTTGGGTAATATTAAATATTTGTAGAGTATATCCTCCAGAGAAAATAATGATGGATAATAAAATTAGCCCTAGGCTTACTTCGTATGAAATTGTTTGGGCTACGGCCCGTAGGGCACCAATTAATGCGTATTTTGAATTTGATGCCCATCCTGACCCTAAAATAGAGTAGACTGCTAGACTAGATAAGGCTAGTACAAATAGAATTCCTAGGTTTAAGTCTGTTACTGGGTGGGGTATGGGTATAGGCGCCCAAAGTGTTATGGCTAGGGTTAGTGCAAGTATTGGGGCAGCTAAAAATAGAAATGGGGATGAAGTGGAGGGGCGAACGGGTTCTTTAATAAATAGTTTTACTCCATCAGCAATTGGTTGGAGAAGCCCATATGGTCCTACAATGTTTGGGCCCTTTCGTAGTTGCATATAGCCTAGTACTTTTCGCTCAATGAGCGTGAGGAAGGCTACGGCTAGCAGGACAGGCACAATATATGCTAGTGGATTAATTAGGTGGGTTAATAGAGTGTTTAGCATGAACTAAGAAGAGGATTTGAACCCCTGGCTGAAAGGGCTTAGGCCTTTTGCAATTACCATGCTCTGCCATCTTAGTGTGGTCTTATTTTGACTTAGTATTTGGGTCCTCCCTTTATTTAATTTAGTTGTTTTCATTAATTAGGGGTAAGGCGTGCTTTTAGCATGGGCCTTTTTTTTCCGGTCCTTTCGTACTAGGAAAAATAACACTACAGATAGAAACTGACCTGGATTGCTCCGGTCTGAACTCAGATCACGTAGGACTTTAATCGTTGAACAAACGAACCCTTAATAGCGGCTGCACCATTAGGATGTCCTGATCCAACATCGAGGTCGTAAACCCTCTCGTCGATATGGACTCTTGGAGAGGATTGCGCTGTTATCCCTAGGGTAACTTGGTTCGTTGATCGGCCGTGAGGCCGGATCATAGTTGGTCAGAATTTCTGTGACTTAGAAGTGTCATTCTTGGTTTTAGGTTTTATCCCAATCCACTTGGAGGATTCTTTGTTCTCCATGGTCGCCCCAACCGAAGGTAAAGTTCCATTTTCTATTAGGTTTGCACTTATTAAGTAAGCTGCTTAACGTAGGTGGACTTGTACCTTAAGCTCCAAAGGGTCTTCTCGTCTTGTATTTTTATACCCGCTTCTGCACGGGTAGATCAATTTCACTGACTTGAAAAGGGAGACAGTTAAGCCCTCGTTTGGCCATTCATACAGGTCTTCATTTAAAAGACAAGTGATTGCGCTACCTTTGCACGGTCAAAATACCGCGGCCGTTAAACTTGTAGTCACCGGGCAGGCTGGACCTCCTATACATAGTGATTTGCAGGAGGCGATGTTTTTGGTAAACAGGCGAGGCTTGTGTTTGCCGAGTTCCTTTCTTTTCTTTTAGTCTTTCCTCGAAAGCACTCCAGTGTGGGGTTAACGATTTTTATGTGTGGGTTTTTCTTGATTTTTTTGCTGTTTACATTGCCCTCATTTTTTGGGTTCGTTAGCTTCCAGTGGTTTGTCCGATATGGATTACACTTGTGCTGGGAGAGGGTCATATCCCCTTATTACTCATTTTAGCATGGTCTCTTCCATGTTAGCATGGAATAGCCTAATATTTTTAGGGGAGTTGAATTTTATATCAGTATAATAAACTTTGTGTCGTTGGAGCTTTAACGCTTTCTGTTCAGATGGCTGCTTTTAGGCCCACTGAGACGACCGGTCTTAAAAAGTATGATTCTTATCCTCCTGATAAGGTTGTGTCCTTGGTTAAAGGGGCTGTACCCCCTTTAACTAACTCTCGTGTGTCTCTTTTATGCTTGCTAGATATTTCTTAATTGATCAAAGGGGCACGAGGCTGAACTTCTATTCATTTCTTAGGCAACCAGCTATCACCAAGTTCGGTAGGTCTATCACCTCTACCCGGGGCTCTTCCCACTCTTTTGCCACAGAGACGGGTTCGCCCGTTTAGGCTGTCCCGGGGTAGCTCACTTGGTTTCGGGGTTTCAAACTAAAGGTCACTTTGCTTGTTGGGTGCTGGCTAAATCATGATGCAAAAGGTACGAGGGGTAAACTCTGCTTTTTTGTGCTTATATGGGTTGTTTCATTACTTTTTCAGCTTTCCCTTGCGGTACTTTTTCTATTGCTTGGGTTAACCTTTTCCGTCTCCCGTACTAAGGTGGTAGAATGGTTTAGTTTATTAATTTAGTTAATGCTGCGTTATTTATGTTATTAGGTTATTTTGGTTATTAAGCTAGCTGTTTGGCTCAGGGCGATCCAACTTGCATGAATGTCTTCTCGGTGTAAGGGAGATGCTTAACTGTCTCAGCCACGCCCTGGGTTTAATCCAAGTGCACCTTCCGGTACACTTACCATGTTACGACTTGCCTCCCCTTGTCGGTGCTTTAGTGTTAAAAACGTTTATTGCTAGGTGACAGGGGAGAGTGACGGGCGGTGTGTACGCGCCTCAGAGCCGGGTTCAAAAGGACACTCTTTTTCCTTTTTACTACTAAATCCTCCTTCGAGCATTTTTTCAGGTTACTGTTCGTAATTATTCTATGATAGAAAATGTAGCCCATTTCTTTCCACTTCGTACGCTACACCTCGACCTGACGTTTTGGAATATATCCATTTGGCTTACGGCTAGTCCTTCACAGGGTAAGCTGACGACGGCGGTATATAGGCGGGGATGGCCAGAAGTGGTGAGGTTTAACGGGGGTTATCGGTTCTAGAACAGGCTCCTCTAGGGGGGTCTAAGGCACCGCCAAGTCCTTTGGGTTTTAAGCTGACGCTCGTAGTACCCTGGCGGACGTTTATTGTGTAATAACGTCTGGGTTTACGGCTGAGCATAGTGGGGTATCTAATCCCAGTTTGTTTCTCAGTTTTCGTGGAGTCAGGTGGGCTGGGTTAAAGCTACTTTCGTTTATTGGGCTTCGGATGCTCAGGAGCGTATGACGGCCAAAAGGCCCTTTGGCTTTAATATTTGCTTTCCTTAACCACCCTTTACGCCGTGTTCATCAACTGGGGCCTCTCGTATAACCGCGGTGGCTGGCACGAGTTTTACCGGCCCTCTTAGCGCTAACTAAGTCAAGTTTTCACTTATGGCTTAATATCTATCACTGCTGAACTCCCTTGGGGGTGTGGCATGGCAAGGCGTCTTGGGCTAAAGGTTAGTGCCTGATGCCTGCTCCTCGTCCCCGGACGGGGGATTAAGGGCATCCTCACAGGGCTGCGGATACTTGCATGTGTAAGTTGTGCTAAAGCTGATGGCAAAGTCAGGACCAAGCCTTTGTGCATGCGGGACTTTCTAGGGTCCATCTTAGCATCTTCAGTGCTATGCTTTATTTTTAAGCTACGCTAGC